TTTTTTTCACATTTCTTGCTTTTTGACTTCTTGTTTGGTGTTCTTAAAAAGATGATATTTAGGGGGGTAGAATCTACGGAATTCTATATTCAATCTTAAAGATACACTCATAATAGAATATTTTTCTATTATGATAGAATATAGGATTAATGATATTGAATATCAAAATATTCTTTTTATATAGAATACTATATCATTCTAATAGAGCGGGTAGCGGGAATCGAACCCGCATCGTTAGCTTGGAAGGCTAGGGGTTATAGTAGACGTTGATTCATCATTGTTAACGTCTCTAATTCAAAACCGAATATGAAACTTTGATTTCATTCGGCTCCTTTATGGATGTATGAATAAATATCAAGATTGAAATAAGACCTGAATGAAATCAAAAAATTGTTGAACCATAACATCTATGTCAGCTGTCTCTTTGAATGCATTCAAAGAGATTCGGCTTTCTAGACAATCCCCTCTGGAATATAGAATAGGGTATTCTAACAATATTCTCTTAGTTACTTCGTTCTCTATTTCTATTTGATGTAATAGAATCCTTAGGAAAAGTTTTTTTCTTTCTACCGAGCTAAAACTAAAAAAAGTTTAATGTCCTTCGGAAACTAAAGACATCTTTATTTATTATTTAATAGATAAGCTATTTTGCTTTAATCTTTCTTCTTTCTATTTCTAGAATAATAGGGAAAGATTGAAGATTTCGTTACGATTCGAACTACACTTTTCTATCTTTATCCATGGATCCTTTATCCATACGCATAGTTAAAAGGAATCTTGATCCAATAAAACAAATTGTGTTTCGCTATTTGAAAATCCAATTTTCAAAATTTATCAAAAATTTGAACCTTGGACTCAAATCACGAGAATTTCGATTCTTCCTCGACTCCTTCTTAGTGAATTGATAGGTAAAGGAAAGGATTCAATCCTTTTAAGAAAAAAGTTTTTGTTCGGAAGATGAAGCAAATCCGAGGGACCCCTTAACTCTAAAAGGGATTACTAAAACGAATCCCACTTTTACCACTAAACTATACCCGCTACAATGTCATTATTGTGTATAAATAAATCTTTTGTCTAATAAGAAGGTAATCGGCGTAATCAGAATCAGAATAAGAGATAGAATTCGAAAATAATAATGAAAATGATAGCATGGGTGTGTTTTAGTTTTTGTATTAGACCTAATCGGGTTTATTTCAATAAATTAGTTAAAGAGGACTCCTAATTATTAATAACTCAATAACAATTACAAGTTTCTTTCAGTACAGTACCACTAAGAGGAGGGGGAAGAAAAAAGGAAGAAAATAAAGAATATTACTAATATTCGAATTAGATTATTAAGTCGATTCTAATTATTAATTATTATATAATAATAAATCGGGAAATAAAATAGAAGTCAATAATTCAAAAGAATAACGAAAAAAATGAAACTTTGATTCTAGAATAAATATGAATATAGAATAGAATCAAAATTGTCCTTATATTGATATTTCATTCAATAAAAAGAATTTTGTTAAACATTTTTTTGTAATATATATGATTTGGTACAAAAAAAGGCCTGGCTAGGTACGAACCAAGCCAGGATCAGAAAATAAACAATATATTTCGACAGAAGAGATTCGACAGAAGAAATATTTTTTATTTTCTTTCTTTTTTTTGAAAGAATTCTTTCGACCCTTGTTTTTTCTATATCTATATAGATAGAATAGATTTTATCTAATGTGAATAGAATTCTAATCTAAAATCGAATTTTAATAAAGATAAGGAGAAATAAGGAAAGAGAGGAGTTTTTTTTCTATCTTACTTTTGGAAAGTAAGATTCAAAATTTCAAATTGGGAGAGATGGCTGAGTGGACTAAAGCGTCGGATTGCTAATCCGTTGTATGAGTTTTTCGTACCGAGGGTTCGAATCCCTCTCTTTCCGTTTTTGTTGATGAATTGATATTTAATCTTTTTTTGAAATTCAAAAATGTACAATAAAGTCCTTTTTTTATTCGTCACGTCCGGGATTACGTCCTGGATCATTAGATAGGAATCCAAAGATAAAGAGAGAAACAAAGAATATCACTACTGTGTAAACAAAGAGTTTGAGAGTAAGCATTACACAATCTCCAAGATCATTTTTTGAAAAAAAAAAAGAGAGAGAATAGATTATCCTTTTTTCTACCACATATCCGATTTCGACACCAATAAACAAAACGGTTTCTAGAAAAAGAACTCAAAAATGTATTTGCAATAAAAATGGGTTGATTTCAAAAAAGATTCTTTCCTATCTCCATCCTTTCCTACCTCCTATTGGGGGCTCAAAAGGGGTTTCACTAAATCAAAGAATGAAATAAATTCAAAAGCAAAGTTTCTAAAAAGAATCAGAATGAGAAAAGAATTCCAATTATCAATCGTTTGAATCGAGGGTTCATATTCTAAAGTTTCTCGAATAATTATTAGCATTTTCTTTCTCGGATAAATAATGTCTAGTACATTACTCAACATCTTATCGAAAACTTACAGCAGCTTGCCAAACAAAGGCTAATAGAAAAAACAGAAGGGGTATTACTGGCATAATATCTACGATAGGATTCAAAAAAGCGTAGGCCTCTGGCAATTTGACTACTAAAAAACTACTTGAATTCAAATAAAGGTTGAAATGAAAACAGAAGTAGATCAAACTAAAGATATTAAGCATAATAAACATTTTTTTCCTGTATTGAACTTGGAGATAATTTAATTTTGATTGAGTTTTATTGGAGATCTGTTAAAACAGAAAAAGAAAACTAAAAAAAATCCTTTTTTGAAAACTCACCCAATTTAAAACCGTTTGATTATTTTCAAAATAAAAGAATAGAAGAAATCGTATTTTAGACAATATTTTAATTAAATTCTATCTAATGATCAATAAATTCATTTTTCTCTCGAGCTCTACGTGTCAAAATCCTAGGAACAATCGATTTTTTGATTGGAATTGACGAACAACCAGTACTAATACTAATGTTTATTAGTATTGATTGAACAGAAAGACAAATGGGGCGTGGCCAAGTGGTAAGGCAACGGGTTTTGGTCCCGCTATTCGGAGGTTCGAATCCTTCCGTCCCAGGGAATACCTTTTTCTATTTTATATCTAGAAAGAAAGAATATAGATATTTTGAGAATAAGGAAAGATTGTCATAAATGGATCTGAATCAAGTTGTGATTTGGATAACATAGGAGCTATAGATTTCAAGAATTTGAAATCAATTTCAAACAAATTAACAAGAGATTGAACCCCCCCCCGCCTCCCTCTCTTCATTCGATCTATACTCTTAGAGTAGAGTATAGAGTAGTTAATATTATTATTGCTTAAGCTAAAAAAAATTAGTTAGTTGAAAAGCCTTAACCTCTCATATAACTATTATAACGATTAATAATCGAACACACTCATTTCAATACCTGGTCTAATACAAATTCGATGAAATTAAGCAGATGAAATGAATAGAATAAGTTAGTAAGAAAAAAATGTTATACATTATGTATTTTCTTTGAACCTTATTTTTAAGTATTTGATAAAAATATCAAAATATAATTTTAAATGTATCAAAATGTATGGAATAATAAGTAATTCATAGATCCTCTATTTCTATTTGATTCCCCTTATATTTATAATTTATATTTAGTTTATTTAACTAAGCGTTATTTAACCCGCTCAGTCAGCCGAAACTACTCGTAAAAGAAAATCATGAATTTTTGCTTATTTTCTTTTTCAGTATGAACTAAAAGAATAGGAGACTTTCCTTTTTTCAGTCTATATTTTTGTAATTAATGAGGTTGAATTTTAGGATGGCTGATTTTGATGAGTCTATTTGATCATTAGTTTGATTCTATCGAAAGGGTGGGTATTTTTTCAATTGTTATTAAAGAACTATTTAATTGAATTTTTTTCTTTTTTATAAATTTTTTTCTTTTTTATAAGTATTTGATCCTCTGAAGATGGAATGTGGATTCAATAACAAAAATTTTGCAATTCCTAATATTCGATTTTCTAATCTTTCTGTTTCGATTTCGGATTGATAAATTGGTCTTTTTTCTTTAGAAATAAAATAAAAAATAGCATATTGCAATTCCGTCAATAAAATGAAAAAAGAAAAATTGGTATGAAATTTGATTTTTGCTACGACTTCGTAAAAAAAGCAGTCATTCATAGAAATTGAAAAAAGAAAAAAAAATATGCATTCCTATGGAACAACTGTAACGAACGAACAAATGACTATTCGTGATCCCATAATTGAATCAATTACATACCAGTTCAAACCCGGAGGAATGTTATGGTAAAACTTCGTTTGAAACGATGTGGTAGAAAGCAACGTGCGGCTTGACAGACGGGATCGTCCGTGGATTCTTATATCCACCATTTGAATTATAAATGTGCTCTTGGCTCGACATCTTTTGTTCTCTTACACCAGAACCTTGGTTTTTTTGGATTGTAGTGTAAGATAGTACGTGATGTAGCTCGAGTCGAAACTATTAATTCTTTTCTCAGGGGCAAGGAATCTAGGGTTAGTGCTAATTAATAAGTTTTAACAACTTTGTAAGTATAGTGATTTTTTTCCGTGTGATACTCTTTTCTATGAATCTTTTTTTTTATAGAAAAAAAGCATAAAATAAAAGGGGGCATGTTGCTGCCATTTTCAAACGATTTTAAGTCACCAAAGTAATGTCTAAACCCAATGATTCACGGTAAAGATAAAGTATCTTGGAACAAGAAAATCCCCCTCTTTTTATTGTCTTGACAACTAGATTAAGAACGAAGGGTCAAAATCGATTTTGTTTTAATGGGGACAAAAAAAGATGGATTAGAGACTACTCAAAAAATGAAATGAATAGGCTTTTCTGATTTTCTTTTGAGCTATTTCATAGTTATCCAACTTGAGTTATGAGAAGAAAAATGTGTGTTTTTTTCTATTGATATAAAATAAAAAAATAAATATAATCAAATAATATTATTATTTTTGAATATTTCTTAATACTTAATATTAGTCTAATTTCTTTATGGATCTATTTGACCTTGTATATATAGACATCACTTCAATTTCTTGAGCCGTAAGAGGCGAAAACTTCGTATACGTTTCTGGGGGGAGTTAGCGTTTGTCTACATCTATCCCAATGAGCTGTTTATCGAATTGTTGCAATCGATGGTCGATCCCGAAGAGAAGGAAAAGATCTGTGTAAAATGGGTTTTTATGATCCTATAAACAGTCAAACCTATTTAAATATTCCTGCTATTTTATATTTTCTTGAAAAGGGTGCTCAACCTACAGGAACTCTTTTTGATATTTTCAAAAGGGCGGGGGTTTTTTATAAATTTCGTAAGAAATTCAATTAATAAAAAAAAGGAGAAGGGGGAAATTTTTATTTAGTTTTATAACTTTTTTCTAGTAGATCCCCCTCTCCCTCCCTCTTTTTGTTTCTTAACACTTTTTTTTACCGTGTCTTCTTTTTTATATATTGACAAGAGTCTATTGATCGAATATAATTCGATCGTGGATAAACGGATCCATTTACTCGCTTTGTTTTTTACTTGAAAAGATTTTGACTAGATTTTTGATTTCTTTTATTTTGATTTTTATCTGCAAAATATTCTCTTTTTTGACTCTTAAATAAATGGGAATTTTTGAAATTAATAATTATTTAATAATTTCAGAATTGAAAATTTTCGATGGATTTTTTGCTAGTTTGATGTTTTGATTGTGTTGTTCAATTTTATCTCTTTAGTTTTTTATCCAACCAAACATTGCCAATTTTTTGTTCTTCGGGTTGCTAACTCAACGGTAGAGTACTCGGCTTTTAAGTGCGGCTAGCATCTTTTACACACTTCAATGAAAGTAAGGGATTCATTCATACTTTTGGTAGACTTTGTAAGACCACGACTGATCCTGAAAGGAATGACTGGAAAAAACAGCATGTCGTATGAATAGAGAATTCTGAGAATGTTTCAGTTTTACTTTAACTGGATCGGTTCTAAAACTTGGGAGTGCGAAAAAATGAAATTAATTCAGAATCAGAATGGGGTCGAATGAATAAATGGATAGAGTTTTCCGACTTCAATTAAGTTTTTATAAGGAAAAAGAGCAACGAGCTTTTGTTCTAAATTTGAATGATTACCCGATCTAATTAGACGTTAAAAATATATTAGTGCCCAGTACGGGGGAAGAATTCTACTTGAGTGCATGATTATAGTATCTTATCTATTTTCGTTTTTATTAATCAAATAAGTCCTAATTATTAGTTATGTCCTATTCTGGGTTGTACATAAATGTGTAGAAGAAGCAGCATATTGATAAATATATTGATTTTCAAAAATCAAATTTCAAAAATAAAAAGAGCGATTGGTTTGAAAAATAAAGGATTTCTAACCCATCTTGTTTTGTTATCCTAGAAACAAATATAAACTATTTAGATTGAAAGAGAGGATAGAGAGTCTGTTGATGAGTCTACCTGTCTCCGAGATATCTAGTATTTTCTTACTATAACGCTTTGTTTTGACTGCATCGCACTATATATATCGTTTCATAATCAATAAATGGACTACTTTCTGTTTCTTTTGATTCCAATCCAATTTCCAATGGATCAATTTCAAGGATATTTAGACCTAAATAGATCTTGGCAACACAACTTCCTATACCCACTCCTTTTTCAGGAGTATATTTATACACTTGCTCATCATGTTTTAAAGAGATCAATTAGATCTATTGGGTTAGAAACTGTGGGTTATGACAACAGAATTAGTTCAATAATTGTTAAACGTTTAATTATTCGAATGTATCAACAGAATCCTTTGATTATTTTGGATACTGATTCTAGACAAAATAGGTTTTTTGCTTACAACAAGAATTTGTATTCGCAAATTCTATCCGAGGCATTTGCAGTCACTGTGGAAATTCCATTTTCTTTTCGATTTTTATTTTCTTTAGAAAGGAAAGAGGTAGATCAATTTCGTAATTTACGATCAATTCATTCAATATTTTCTTTTTTAGAGGACAAATTGTCCCATTTAGATTCTGTGTCAAATGGACTAATACCATATCACATCCATCTAGAGATCTTGGTGCAAACCCTACGTTACTGGTTGAAGGATGCCTCTTCTTTGCATTTCTTACGTTTCTTTCTCTATGAGTATTGTAATTGGAATAGGTTTATTCTTCCAAAGAATTGGTTTTTTTCAAAAACCAATCCAAGATTCTTCTTGTTCCTATATAATTTTCATATATGTGAATACGAATCCATCTTTTTTTTTCTTCGTAATCAATCTTTTCATTTACGTTCAACATTTTCTGGATTCTTTTTTCAACGAATATATTTCTTTAGAAAAAAAAAAAATCTTGTCAAAGTATTTATTCATAATGAATTTCGGGACATCTTGGAGTTATGCAAAGATCCTTTTATGCATTATGTTAGATATCAAGGAAAATCAATTATTTCTTCAAATAATACGCCTATTCTGATTAATAAATGGAAATATCATTTTCTTCATTT